GTGCAACCCTTAGTTTACTGTCCCTGACCATCAATAACAGAATGCTTTCAGAAATAGTTCATTGGTCGGTTCTTACTACATTAAACTTGTTTTTCTTGTTAATATGTTGGATGTTGCTACAAGTTTACTTTAGCAATAATTAGTTGTAGATATCAATGTATGTCGTTACTGTTAATGAAACCATTGGTTGTAGTAGTTCCCATGTTAATGTTTTAAGTAAGTTTTTGTTCGTTATTATGTTTATGTACTAAACCAGTACTGTAATGGTCTAATTAATTGTATGGTGATAATACATATATGTCTTAAAACATTTATGCAAAGAATAGTTTAATTTTAGAATCCTAGCTTTGGGAGTTAGGGGTGGGAGTTAAAATCTCCTTTCTTTGAGCACTAGGGAAGAATTTAGCTTCCGACATCCGGTTTACAAGACCGGCGCTCTGACGCTGAGCTACTAGAGCATTCTTGTTCAATGGGTTTGTCAAGGGCTTTATTTTCTAGTCAACCAACTAGGGGTGTAAATACTAGGAATAGTATGAAGTAAAGTAATGATGCTACTTGTCCGATGATAATAAATGGGTGTTCTACGGGCATGCCTCCGATTCAGGTAAGAATGAGGACGTCTGCGACTAGGGCTCAGAATAACACTTGTGAGAGTGGTCGGAAGGTTAGGCCTCGTTGGGCTGAGGTGTGTAAGATTGGTACCACTATTAGTACTAGGATTGAGGAAAGAAGTGCCAAGACCCCTCCTAGTTTGTTTGGGATGGATCGGAGGATTGCGTAGGCAAATAAGAAGTATCATTCTGGTTTGATGTGAGGTGGTGTCACTAGGGGGTTGGCGGGTGTGAAGTTGTCTGGGTCTCCGAGGAGGTTTGGGGCAAATAGTGCTAAGGAGGTTAGGGCGATTAGTAGTACTACGAACCCTAGGAGGTCTTTGTAGGAGAAGTAGGGGTGGAAGGAGATTTTGTCTGCGTCCGAGTTAATACCTGCGGGGTTATTTGATCCAGTTTCGTGTAAGAATAGGAGGTGGATTATTGTTGCAGCTGCAATTACGAAGGGGAAAAGGAAGTGGAAGGCAAAGAATCGAGTTAGGGTGGCATTGTCGACTGAGAAGCCCCCTCAAATTCATTGGACCAGAGCATTTCCTACATAAGGTACGGCAGATAATAGGTTGGTAATTACGGTGGCACCTCAGAATGATATTTGGCCTCATGGAAGGACATAGCCCACGAAAGCGGTTATCATCACTAGTAGGAGGAGAATCACTCCCACGTTTCAAGTCTCTTTGTAAAGGTACGACCCGTAATAGAGTCCTCGTCCGACGTGCATGTAAATGCAAATGAAGAAGAATGAGGCGCCGTTGGCGTGCAAGTTTCGGATAAGCCATCCGTAGTTTACGTCTCGGCAAATGTGGGTTACAGAGGAGAAGGCTGTTGCGATATCTGATGTGTAGTGTATGGCTAGGAATAGGCCTGTGGCGATTTGGATGATTAAGCATAGGCCTAGTAGGGAGCCGAAATTTCATCAGACGGAGATGTTGGAGGGGGCGGGGAGGTCGACTAGGGCGTCGTTTGCGATTTTTAGGATTGGGTGGGTTTTTCGAAGGCTGGCCATTAAAGGTTTCTGTAGTTGAATAACAACGGTGGTTTTTCAAGTCATTAGTCCTGGTTAGAATCCGGGTAGAAACCATGACTTATGTTATGTCTTTATTTTTATTTGGGCTTGTGCTAGGTTTGGTTGCGGTTGCATCTAACCCCTCTCCTTATTTTGCTGCGCTTGGTTTGGTAGTTGTAGCTGGTTTAGGGTGTGGGGTATTGGTTGGGCATGGGGGCTCTTTTTTATCTTTAGTGTTATTTCTCATTTATTTGGGAGGTATGCTTGTGGTTTTTGCATATTCTGCAGCTTTAGTTGCGGAACCGTTTCCTGAGAGTTGAGGTAGTCGGTCGGTTGTGGGGTATGTAGTGGCTTACTTGGTGGGGGTTTCTTTAGTGGCAGGGCTTTCTTATGGGGGGTGGTATGAGTATTCTTGGGTTCCGGTTGATGAGTTGAAAGATTTTGTTGTTCTTCGGGGGGATTTGAGTGGTGTTGCTTTGATGTTTTCTTTAGGTGGAGGGATGTTGTTGATTAGTGCCTGGGCTTTACTTTTAACTTTGTTTGTGGTTCTAGAGTTGACGCGGGGGCTTGCACGGGGTACGCTTCGAGCGGTTAGGTGTTGAATAGTATAATTATTAGTGTTAGGGTGAAAAGGAATAGGGTGAGGTAAGTTTTGATTATTCCTTGTTGGGCGTTGCTTGTTGAGGTAACCAGGGGCAGGTGGGCAGAGGTTAGTATTTTTGGTCCTGTTTTTTCTAATCAGGCTTGGTCTACTATTTGGCTGGCGATTGTCTGTCCTAGGAGCAGGCTGAGTTTAGGGGTGAGGCGATGTATGGTTGCTGGGAAGAATCCTAGTATGTTTGAGAAGTGATGGAGGGGAAGGCGTGGGGTTGGTTTGAATTGTTTATTTGTTAATGAGGCGAGTTCTAATGCAGTTAGGAGGCCCAGAATGGTTACGATTAGGGCGCTTAATTTAAGGAGGGGAGGTATTGTTATTACTGGGGTTTTCAGGGGGAGGGTGTTGGAGGTGATTAGTAAGCCTGCAATGATGCTACCTCAGGCTAGGCGTTTGATGGGGTTTAGGACTGCGGGGTTGTTTTCATTAATGGGTGGGAGTGTAATAAATCGTGGGTGGCCTATTGAAACAAAGAACACCACGCGAAGACTATAGACAGCTGTGAAAGAAGTGGCTAGTAGGGTGAGGGTAAGGGCTCAGGCGTTTAGATGGGATGTGTTTATGGCTTCGATGATGGCGTCTTTGGAAAAGAAGCCTGCGAGGAATGGGGTGCCTGTTAGGGCTAAGCTGCCAATTGTGAGGCAGGTGGTGGTGGTAGGGACGAGGTGGTGTAGTCCTCCTATTTTTCGGATGTCTTGTTCGTCGTTGAGGCTGTGGATGATGGAACCAGAGCATAGGAATAGTATTGCTTTGAAGAAGGCATGGGTACAAATGTGGAGGAATGCTAGTTGTGGTTGGTTTAATCCGATTGTTACTATTATTAGGCCTAACTGGCTGGATGTTGAGAATGCAACGATTTTTTTGATGTCATTTTGGGTGAGCGCGCAGGTTGCGGTAAAGAGGGTTGTAAGGGCCCCCAGGCAGAGGCAAGTTGACAGAGCAGTCTGGTTGTCTTCTATTAGGGGGCTGAGTCGGATAAGTAGGAAAATGCCTGCGACAACCATGGTGCTGGAGTGTAGTAGGGCAGAGACCGGTGTAGGGCCCTCCATTGCAGAGGGTAGTCAGGGGTGAAGGCCAAATTGGGCAGATTTGCCGGTTGCGGCCACAATGAGGCCGAGGAGGGGCAGAGTCAGGTCGAACTCTTTTGAGGTGAAGAATATCTGTTGTATTTCTCATGAGTTGAGGTTTGTTGCTATTCAGGCTATGGCTAGGATTAGTCCGATGTCTCCAATTCGGTTATATACAACTGCTTGGAGTGCTGCGGTGTTGGCGTCTGCCCGTCCGTATCATCAGCCGATTAGCAGGAAAGATATGATTCCAACACCCTCCCATCCGATGAAAAGTTGAAATATGTTGTTGGCGGAGACTAGGATAATTATGGCGACTAAGAAAGTGAGGAGATATTTGAAGAAGCGATTTATGTAGGGGTCGGCATGTATATACCAGGATGCAAACTCTAGGATGGACCAGGTAACGTAGAGGGCAATTGGGATGAAAATGATGGAGTAGTGGTCGAACTTAAAGCTAAGGTTGATGTCAAAGGTGTTGGTGTTTATTCAGTTTCAGTTGGTGATGATTGTTTCTGCGCCTTCATTTATGTAGAGAAATAGAGGGGCAAGGCTAATAAAGAAGGCTGTTTTTACAGCGGTTTTTACATGGGTTGTGGCTCAAGCGGTTTTTAGGGGGGTGGGGTGGAAAGTTGTTAGTAGGGGGTAGATTAGTAGTGTGAAAATAATTATAAGGCTTGAGGTTATTAGTAGTGCGGTGGGATGCATAGCTGCTACTTGGATTTGCACCAAGAGTTTTTGGTTCCTAAGACCAACGGATGAGCTGTTATCCTTTAGGAGCATTGCGAGTGAGCCTTGGGGTTTAACTAAGGGGGCAAAGGATTAGCAGTCCTTGTTGTCGTCGGACCTCTCTCGGCGGATAAGGGGGCTTTAACCTCTGTTTTTAGAATCACAATCTAACGTTTTGATTAAACTATATCCACAGGCAACTCAGCCTCAGACTAGCTCGGGTTTGAGGATGAGGAGTATGAGGGGAATTAGGTGAAGGGCCATAAGAAGGTGTTCTCGGGAGTGGGAGGGGCTGAGGGCGATAATGTGGGAGGGGAGGGGTCCTCGTTGGGTTATTAGGAACATGTATAGTGAGTATCCAGCGGTAATTAGGGTTCCTGCACCTGTAAGGAAGATAGTCCATCATGATCAGCTGAATAGGGAGGTGATGATTATTAGTTCTCCCATTAGGTTTGGTAGGGGAGGGAGGGCAAGGTTGGCTAGGCTAGCAATAAATCATCAGGTTGTTATGAGAGGTAGTACTATTTGCATTCCTCGGGCTAGCACTATTGTTCGGCTGTGGGTTCGTTCATAGTTGGTGTTGGCGAGGCAAAATAAGGCGGAGGATGCAAGTCCGTGCGCAATTATAAGGATGAGGGCCCCTGTAAAACCTCAAGGGGTTTGGATGAGGATACCCCCGGCGACTAGTCCTATATGGCTGACGGATGAGTAGGCAATGAGGGCTTTTAGGTCTGTCTGGCGTAGGCAAATTGAGCCCGTTATAATAATTCCTCATAGGGCGAAAATAATAAAGGGGTAGCTGAGTTCTTTGGTGAGGGGGTCAAGTATAATCATTATTCGTATTATCCCGTACCCTCCTAGTTTTAGAAGCACTGCGGCAAGTACTATGGATCCTGCGATTGGGGCTTCTACATGTGCTTTTGGTAATCAGAGGTGGACTCCATAGAGTGGTATTTTTACTAAGAAAGCTAATAGGCAGCCTGCTCATCAAAGTTTATCCCCGTATGTAATTAGTTGAAGGGGCTTTGAGTATTGCAGGGTAATTATTGACAGGGTGCCTGTTTCGTTTTGTAGGAGGAGTAGGGCAACTAATAGGGGGAGGGATCCTGCTAGTGTGTAGAATAAAAAGTATGTTCCTGCATTTAATCGTTCTGTTTGGTTTCCTCATCGGGTGATAATAAATAAGGTTGGGATTAGTGTTGCTTCGAATATTACGTAGAACATGATAATTTCTGTGGCACCGAATGCTAAAATTAGGAAGATTTGTAGGGATGTTAACAAAGAGATGTAGGTTCGTTGGCGGTTATTTGGTTCTTGGTTTATATGGTTTTGGCTGGCGAGAATTATAAGGGGAAGGAGCCAGCATGTTAGTACTAAGAGGGGGGTTGAGAGGGGGTCTGTTGCTATGTAGGGGCTGAGGGTGGTTCAGCCTGCTTCTGTTGTATTGTTGAGCCAAGTGAGGCTGGCTAGGGCAATAATTATACTTTGTCCAAGGGTTGTAGTTCAGAGTCATTTGGTTGGGACAAGTCAGGTGGTTGGAATGAGCATTAGGGTTGGGATAAGAATTTTTAGCATTGTAGGAGGTTTAAGTTTTGTAGGCGGTCAGTGCCGTGGGTTCGTGCGGTCGCGACTAGTAGGGCTAGACCTGCGCTGGCTTCACATGCGGAGAATGCTAGAAGTAGTATGGGGGATGCTGAATACCCGGTGGAGTCTAGTTGAAGTGTTCATAAAGAGAGGGCAATAAATAATGATAGTATCATTCCTTCTAGGCAAAGGAGGGCGGAGAGAAGGTGTGTCCGGTGGAATGCTAGGCCTATTAATCCTAGGATGAAGGCTGATGAGAAGGTGAAGTGAACGGGGGTCATTAAGTAATTGTGGACTTGAACCACAAGCTCTTGAGCCGAAATCAAGTGTTTTGGTTTAAACTAAGAACTTATTCAGCTCATTCTAGACCTCCTTGGATTCATTCGTAGATTAGTCCGAGGGTTAGTAGAACTAGGACGGCTGTTGCTCAAGTAAATGTAAGGAGGGGTGTGGTTAATTGGTCCCCTCATGGGAGTGGGAGGAGGAGGGCAATTTCTAGGTCAAAAAGCAGGAAGAGGATGGCGACAAGAAAAAATCGTAGGGAGAAAGGGAGTCGGGCTGTTCCTAGTGGGTCGAAACCACATTCGTAGGGGGATAGCTTTTCGTAGTCTGGGCTTAATTGGGGGAGTCAGAATGAGACGATTGCTAGGATGGAAGAGAGGACTACGGCAATTACTATCACTGTTGTAACCAGGTTCATTATCTTTCCTTGGGGTTTAACCAAGACCGGGTGATTGGAAGTCACTTATACTAACGTTAATACTAGAAAGATTATGAGCCTCATCAATAGATTGAGATGTAGAGGAATAGTCAGACAACGTCTACAAAATGTCAGTATCAAGCGGCTGCCTCGAAGCCGAAGTGGTGTTCGGATGTGAAGTGGTGATACATTTGACGAAGTAGGCAGACGGCAAGGAAGGTGGATCCGATGATAACATGCAGACCGTGGAACCCTGTGGCAACGAAGAAGGTGGAGCCGTAGACGCCATCAGCGATTGTAAAGGGGGCTTCATAGTATTCTATGGCTTGTAAGAAGGTAAAGTAGAAGCCTAGTAGGATGGTAAGGGTCAGGGATTGTAGTGCTTGTTTTCGTTCTCCTTCTATGATGCTGTGGTGGGCTCAGGTGACTGTGACACCAGAGGCTAATAGGACTGCGGTGTTTAGTAGGGGCACTTCAAATGGGTCTAGGGTTGTAATGCCTGTGGGGGGTCAGCAGCCTCCAAGTTCAGGGGTTGGTGCAAGGCTTGAGTGGTAAAAGGCTCAGAAGAAGCCTAGGAAGAAGAAGACTTCTGATGTAATAAATAAAACTATTCCGTAGCGAAGTCCTTTTTGAACTGGGGGTGTGTGGTGCCCTTGGAATGTTCCCTCTCGTACGATATCTCGTCATCATTGGTACATAGTTAGTAGAAGTAAAATTAGTCCTATGGACATTAAAGTTGTTGAGTGGTAGTGGAATCAGATGGCAAGGCCGGATGTTATTAATAGGGCGGCGACTGCGCCCGTTAAGGGTCATGGGCTGGGGTCTACTATGTGGTATGCGTGTGCTTGGTGGGCCATTAGACGTTTTCTTGTAGGTAGAGGCTTAGGAGTAGGACGAATACGTAGGCTTGAATTATTGCTACGGCCACTTCTAGGAGGGTTATTAGGAGGAGAAGGACCATTATGATAAGGGCAGTGGTAGGTATCATAGATACGAGGGCGGAAATTCCCATGGCAATTAGTTGAATAAGCAGATGCCCTGCTGTGAGGTTGGCGGTTAGTCGTACACCGAGGGCTAGTGGTCGAATAAATAGGCTAATGGTTTCGATAATAATGAGTACCGGGATTAGTGGTGTTGGTGTCCCTTCTGGCAGTAGGTGGCCGAGGGCATGGGTGGGCTGATTACGCATGCCAATAATAACTGTTGTTAGTCACAGGGGTGCTGCTAATCCTATATTAAGGGAGAGTTGTGTTGTTGGGGTGAAAGTGTATGGGAGAAGGCCAAGTAGGTTCACTGTAATTAAGAAGATTATTAAAGCTGTTAGTAGTAGGGCCCATTTATGTCCTCCTGGGTTTAGGGGTAGTATAAGTTGTTGAGCAAAGCGGTTAATAAATCATCCTTGGAGGGARAGGAGCCGGTTGTTTAATCACCGTGTGGTGGGAGTGGGGAATAGGACTCAGGGTAGGCTAAGGGAGATAGCAATTAAAGGAATTCCTAGGAGTGTTGGGCTCATAAATTGGTCAAAGAGGCTTAGTGTCATGTTCAGTTTCAGGGTTCGGTTTTAGGTTTTTCTGTACTTTGTGCTGTGGGTTCATTAGGAAAAGAGTGGGCTAGCACTTTTGGGGGAAGCAGGGTTAGGAAAATAAATCATGAGAATACGAGGATGAGAAATCAAGGGGCGGGGTTGAGTTGGGGCATTTCACTAGGGGTGGTTGGGGGCCACCAGTCTTTAGCTTAAAAGGCTAACGCTATGCCCGGTTTAGCTTCTTAGTGAGGCGTCTTCAAGTATTAGGGAGGATCAGTTTTCAAAGTGTTCTAGAGGAACTGCTTCTACTACAATAGGCATAAAGCTGTGATTTGCCCCGCAGATTTCAGAGCATTGTCCATAGAATACTCCTGGGCGCGAGGCAATAAATGCTGTTTGGTTTAAGCGTCCTGGTACTGCATCTATTTTTACTCCAAGGGCAGGGACGGCTCATGAGTGGAGAACGTCTTCAGCTGAGACTAAAACACGGATGGGGGACTCAGTTGGGACCACTATTCGGTGGTCTGCTTCTAGAAGGCGGAATTGGCCTGAGGGGAGGTCTTGTGTTGGGATCATGTAGGAGTCGAATCCGAGGTCTTCGTAGTCTGTGTATTCATAGCTTCAGTATCATTGATGTCCTATTGCTTTAATTGTGAGGTGCGGGTCATTAATTTCATCCATAAGATAAAGGATTCGGAGGGAGGGGAGGGCAATTATAATAAGAATGACTGCGGGAAGGATGGTTCAAATGATTTCAATTTCTTGCGAGTCGAGGATGTACTTGTTTGTTAATTTGGTGGTTACTATTGCCACAATAATGTAAAGTACTAATGTGCTAATTAAGAAAACAATTATTAAGGCGTGGTCGTGGAAGTGGAGGAGCTCTTCTATAACGGGTGAAGCCGCATCTTGGAATCCTAGTTGGGAGGGATGTGCCATTCTAGCTTTCGCTTAAAACACGCGGGAGTTTAACCCACACTTCTGCCTTGACAAAGCAGTGTAATGGTCGGTTTTACTAGTGTCTTATAAAGAAAGTGTCAGAGTGGTTATGTCGTTGGCTTGAAACCAATGGATGGGGGTTCAATTCCTCCCTTTCTCGTTAATTTGTTTGAACTTGAACAAAAGCAGGTTCTTCAAAGGTGTGGTATGGGGGAGGGCAGCCATGGAGTCATTCTACGTTTGTAGATGTTAGTTCTACTGAGAGAACTTCTCGTTTAGCAGCAAATGCTTCTCAGATAATAAATAGGAATATGATTACTGCAAGGAGGGACACTAGAGAGCCGATAGAGGAGACGGTATTTCATAGGGTGTAGGCGTCGGGGTAATCAGAATATCGTCGTGGCATACCTGCTAGGCCCAGGAAGTGTTGGGGGAAGAAGGTAAGGTTTACCCCGAAGAACATGACTCCGAAGTGGATTTTTGTTCAAGTGCTGTGAAGGGTGTAGCCTGTGAATAGGGGGAATCAGTGTACAAAGGCAGCTATAATGGCGAATACGGCTCCTATGGAGAGAACATAGTGGAAGTGGGCTACTACGTAGTAGGTGTCGTGGAGGACAATGTCTAGTGATGAGTTGGCTAGAACAATCCCTGTGAGGCCTCCAACTGTGAAAAGGAAAATAAAGCCAAGGGCCCATAGGAGGGGGGTTTCTCATTTAATGGCTCCTCCGTGCAGGGTGGCTAGTCAGCTAAACACTTTAACCCCTGTTGGAATGGCAATAATTATGGTGGCCGAGGTGAAGTAGGCTCGCGTGTCTACGTCCATTCCGACTGTAAACATGTGATGGGCTCATACAATAAAGCCGAGTAGGCCGATAGCCATCATGGCTCAGACCATTCCTATATAGCCGAATGGTTCTTTTTTACCGGAATAATAGGCGACAATGTGGGAGATCATGCCAAATCCTGGGAGGATAAGAATATATACTTCGGGGTGCCCGAAGAATCAGAACAGGTGTTGGTACAGAATGGGATCGCCTCCCCCTGCAGGGTCAAAGAAGGTTGTATTTAAGTTTCGGTCTGTGAGGAGTATTGTGATGCCGGCTGCAAGGACTGGAAGGGATAGTAGAAGCAGGACTGCTGTAATTAATACGGCTCACACAAATAGTGGGGTTTGGTATTGGGAGATGGCAGGGGGCTTCATGTTAATAATGGTTGTAATAAAATTAATGGCACCCAGAATAGAAGAGACACCTGCAAGATGTAGGGAGAAGATGGTTAAGTCTACGGAGGCCCCTGCGTGGGCGAGGTTCCCCGCAAGGGGTGGGTAGACGGTTCATCCGGTTCCGGCACCTGCTTCAACTCCGGAAGAGGCTAGAAGGAGAAGGAAAGAGGGGGGAAGAAGTCAGAAGCTTATGTTATTTATTCGTGGGAATGCCATGTCTGGAGCCCCAATCATTAGGGGTACCAATCAGTTGCCAAAGCCACCAATCATGATTGGCATTACTATAAAGAAAATTATTACGAAGGCATGTGCTGTAACAATTACATTGTAAATCTGGTCATCTCCTAAGAGTGCCCCAGGTTGACTAAGCTCAGCTCGGATGAGAAGGCTTAGGGCTGTGCCGACCATGCCGGCTCATGCACCGAATACGAGATACAGGGTACCAATGTCTTTGTGGTTGGTTGAGAAAAATCAGCGTGTGATTGCCACAGGTAAGGTGGCTGAGGTAAGCGGTGGATTGTAGCCCCATAGACAGAGGTTTGAGTCCTCTCCTTATCAAGCCTTGAGGTGTTATCACGTCAGATTGCAAATCTGAAGAAGCAGGCTGACGCCTGCCGGGGCTTTCCCCGCCTGGCTCGCCCTTACGGCGGGGAAAGGTAGATGAATGCTCGCTGGTTAGAGCGCTTAGCTGTTAACTAAGAGTTTGTAGGATCGAGGCCTTCTCATCTAGAAAGGCTTTAGCTTAATTAAAGTGTCTGTTTTGCATATAGAAGATGTGGGATAAAGTCCCGCAAGTCTTACAGAGGCTGGGAGATTTTAACTCCCGCTTAGGGCTTTGAAGGCCCTTGGTCTGATATTTATCCTAAGCCTCTTTTATGGGGCTAGTAGGGCAATGGCTGCGGGGGTGAGGGGGAGGAGGGAAATTGTAGCTAGTGTTGAGATTGCTAGGGGGAGGGTCAGTTGTGAGGAGTGAAGACGTCAGGGGGTTGTACCTGTTAGGTGGTTTGGAAGGATGGTTAGGGAGACGGCGTAGGATAGGCGTAGGTAGAAGTATAGGCTTAGGAGTGCTGATAGGGCGGCTAGTGTGGCGGTGAGGGGAAGTTCTTGTTTTGTTAGTTCTTGTAGGATTAGTCATTTTGGTGCAAACCCCGTTATGGGGGGCAGGCCTCCAAGTGATAGGAGTGCTAGTGGGACGATGGCTGTGAGTGCGGGGGATTTTGCTCATGAAGTAGCTAGTGTGTTAATGCTTGTTGAGTTGTTGAGTTTAAATACGATGAATGTTGAAAATGTTATGATGAAGTAGGTAAAGAGGGCTAGTAGTGTTAGGGATGGGAGGAATTGGACTACGATAATTATTCAGCCTAAGTGGGCGATGGAGGAATAGGCTAGTAGTTTTCGGAGTTGGGTTTGGTTTAGGCCTCCTCAACCTCCGATTAGTATTGATGTTAGGCCAAGCATAATTAATATTTCTTGGTTGGTTGATTGAATTTGCACTATGAGGGCGAAAGGTGCAAGTTTTTGTCATGTTGATAAAATTAGCCCTGTAACGAGGTCTAGTCCTTGGAGCACTTCTGGTAGTCAGAAGTGTACGGGGGCAAGGCCTAGTTTAAGTGCCAGAGCCAGGATAACGGTAGTGGTTGAGAGGGGGTGTGTTAGTTGTTGGATGTCTCACTGTCCTGTTATTCATGCGTTGGTAGTGCTGGCAAAGAGAATTATTGCGGCGGCAGTTGCTTGTGTAAGGAAATATTTGGTTGTGGCTTCAACTGCTCGGGGGTGGTGGTGTTGCGCTATAAGGGGGATAATAGCTAGTGTATTAATTTCAAGGCCTATTCAAGCAAGAAGTCAGTGGGAGCTTGAGAAGGTAATGGTTGTTCCTAGGCCTAGGCCAAATAATAGGGTGGCAAGGACGAATGGGTTCATTAGCAAAGGAAGGAGTTTAACCAACATGTTTGGGGTATGGGCCCAAAAGCTTAATTAGCTGACTTTACTAGAAAGTGGTGTAGTGGAAGCACTAAGAGTTTTGATCTCTTAAGGATGGGTTCGAGTCCCCTTTTTCTAAGGAGTTGGGGGGACTTTAACCCCCATAGTACACTCTATCAAAGTGGCCCTTATATTCAGGCACAAATCCTTTTAGAGTTGGGGTGGGAGACCTGCAAAGGCAATTGGCAGTGCGAGGTGTCATACTACTAGGGCTAGTGTGAGGGGTAGGAAGTTTTTTCAGACAAGGTGTATAAGTTGATCATATCGGAATCGGGGGTAGGAGGCTCGTACCCATAGGAAGACTACTGAGAGGAGGGCTGCTTTTGTCATTAGGTTGGCTGCTGTGAGTTCTGGTAGTGTGGGGATGTGTGAGGCTCCTAAAAATAGGATGGTTGAGAGGGTGTTTATGAGGAGGATGTTTGCATATTCTGCTAAGAAAAATAGAGCAAATGGTCCCCCTGCATACTCAACGTTGAAGCCTGAAACTAGTTCTGATTCTCCCTCTGTTAGGTCAAACGGGGCACGGTTGGTTTCTGCAAGGGTTGAGATGTATCATATTGCTGCCAAAGGTCAGGCGGGAAGAATTAGTCAAATGCTTTCTTGTGCAACGTTGAAGGTTTGTAGGGTGAAGGCTCCTGTAAAAATAATAATGTTTAGTAGGATCAGGCCCAAACTTACTTCATAAGAAATGGTCTGAGCTACGGCTCGTAGGGCTCCGATTAGTGCGTATTTGGAATTTGATGCTCAGCCTGAGCCTAGGATTGAGTAGACAGCCAGGCTTGAAAGTGCAAGGATGAAGAGAATTCCTAAATTGAGGTCTAGGACGGGGTATGGGATTGGCATGGGGGCCCATAGGGTGAGAGCGAGTGTAAGTGCTAGTATCGGGGTTGCTAGGAAAAGGACTGGAGAGGATGTGGATGGGCGGACTGGCTCTTTGATGAATAGTTTTACACCGTCTGCGATTGGCTGGAGTAGCCCGTAGGGGCCCACTAGGTTTGGTCCTTTTCGTAATTGCATGTACCCTAGGACTTTACGTTCGAGTAGGGTAAGGAATGCAACGGCTAGTAAAACTGGAACAATGTAGGCTAATGGATTGAGGACGTGGGTAATGAGGGCTGAGATCATAGTTAAGGAGAGGATTTGAACCTCTGTAGAAAGGGCTTAGGTCTTTTGCAATAGCCGGGATCTGCCACCTTAACATGCCATTTTCTTGGGCTTTAGGGTTATGCCCTCTTGCCTATTTTAGTTGTCTTCATTAGGTGGGGGTGAGGCGTGCTTTTGGCATAGGCCTCTTCTTTTCGGTCCTTTCGTACTAGAAAAGATCATAGCATAGATAGAAACTGACCTGGATTGCTCCGGTCTGAACTCAGATCACGTAGGACTTTAATCGTTGAACAAACGAACCCTTAATAGCGGCTGCACCATTAGGATGTCCTGATCCAACATCGAGGTCGTAAACCCTCTTGTCGATATGGGCTCTGGAAGAGGATTGCGCTGTTATCCCTAGGGTAACTCGGTCCGTTGATCGGCGCTGCCGGATCATAATGGTCAGAAGTTCTGTTGCTTAGAGTAGTGGCTCTTGGTTGTAGGAGGAGTCCTCCTTTTCCACATGGGGGTTTTGCTTTTCCCCGCGGTCGCCCCAACCAAAGACATTCTGGCAGATTTTCATTTAGTTTACTCTCTTGTTTGATGGTTATTAACATGAGCTGCCTTGTGTCTGAAGCTCCATAGGGTCTTCTCGTCTTATGTGGCTATTCCCGCTTCTGCACGGGAAGATCAATTTCATTGACTTGAAAGAGGAGACAGTTAGGCCCTCGTCGTGCCATTCATACGGGTCTTCATTTAAAAGACAAGTGATTGCGCTACCTTCGCACGGTCAAAATACCGCGGCCGTTAAACTTATAGTCACAGGGCAGGCGGGACCTCTTATTTGTTATTTTTGCAAGAGGCGATGTTTTTGGTAAACAGGCGAGGCCTGGGTTTGCCGAGTTCCTTCTCTTTCTTTTAGTCTTTCCTTTTAGCACACCAGTGTGGGGTTAACGATTGTTAATTGAATGGTTTTCTGGTTTATGATTTTATTTTTCATTAGCCTCTTTGGTTGGAGTCGTTTAATGGTCGGTGGGTTGTCCGTTCCGACTTACACGTGTGCGGGGAGAGGGGCTAACCTCTTATTACTCATTTTAGCATTAACTCTCTCATGGTTGCATGAGGAGGCCTAGTATGTGGTAGGGGTTTTAGATTAGTTATCAGAATTGGGGGTGAGTCATTATGTTTGAGCTTTAACGCTTTCGGTTGGGGTGGCTGCTTTTAGGCCCACCTAAACATTTTCCCTTTGCAATTTTGATCTTTATCCTCCTGACAAAGTTGTATCTTGTTTCAAAAGAGCTGTACCTCTTTTGACTAACTCTCCAAGTTTCCTTGAGCCAAGTTTAGTAAAACTGATTTGGGGTAGGAATATTTGGAGGCTGAACTTCTATTCATTTTCTAGGCAACCAGCTATAACTGGGCTCGGTAGGTCTGTCACCTCTACTCAAAGTTCTTCCCACTCTTTTGCCACAGAGACGGGTTTGCCCTATATAGGCTGTCTTGGAGTAGCTCGCCCGGTTTCGGGGTGTTAAACTAAAGGGCTCTTTGCTTAAGGGTACTAGCTAAATCATGATGCAAAAGGTACGAGTTTGAATCTCTGCTTTTTTGGGCTTAAATGGGTTGTTTCATTTCTTTTTCAGCTTTCCCTTGCGGTACTTTTTCTATTGCTCCTTGATCCTTTTCTGTCGCCCATACTAAGGGGGAAAAATGGTTTGATTAATTGTATTTAGGGTTATTAGGGGGTATTAATAATTGTTTGTTGTGTGGGGTTGTGGGCTAGCTATTGGGCGTCAGGGTGGCTCGGTTTGCACGGGCGACTTCTCGGTGTAAGGGAGATGCTTTTCTATCTTAGCTACACTCTGATTTTTCCAAGTGCACCTTCCGGTACACTTACCATGTTACGACTTGCCTCCCCTTTATTGTGGTGGGTATTTAGTTACTTGTTTTTAGTTTTTTGGGGAGAGTGACGGGCGGTGTGTGCGCGCTTCAGGGCCAGTTTCAGTAGAACGCTCTGTTTTCTGCTTACTGCTAAATCCTCCTTCAGGTGTGTATTTCATTACACCATCCGTAATTCTCTATGGCAGAGAAAATGTAGCCCATTTCTTTCCATCTCATAACGCTACACCTCGACCTGACGTTTTAGGCTGTGCCAATTTTGCTTACTATGGGGCCTTCACAGGGTAAGCTGACGACGGCGGTATATAGGCGGGGGGGGGGACAAGAGAGGGTGAGGTTGAACGGGGGTTATCGGTTCTAGAACAGGCTCCTCTAGGTGGGTCTAAAGCACCGCCAAGTCCTTTGGGTTTTAAGCTGGTGCTCGTAGTTCCCTGGCGGATAGTGGGTGTAAAGTACTATCAATGTTTAGGGCTAGGCATAGTGGGGTATCTAATCCCAGTTTGTGTCTTAGCTTTCGTGGGTTCAGGATGGGTAAAGCCACTTTCGTGGTGGTGCTTCATGTCCTCGGGTGCGTATAACAGCTTTGAGGGTGTTCGGCTTTAGTTGGGGTGTTTCCTTAACCACTCTTTACGCCGTTGCTTATCAACTTGGGTCTCTCGTATAACCGCGGTGGCTGGCACGAGTTTTACCGGCCCTTGTTTACCGTAACTAAGTCAAGTTTTCACTTATGGCTTAATGTTTATCACTGCTGAGTTCCCTTGAGGGTGTGGCTTAGCAAGGCGTCTTGGGCTGCCGGGGCGTGCCTGATACCCGCTCCTTGTTCCCGGGTGGGGGACTGAGGGCATTCTCACGGGGGTGCGGAGACTTGCATGTGTAAGTTTGGTAAGAGTTGATAGTAAAGCCAGGACCAAGCCTTTGTGCTTGCGGGACTTTCTAGGGCCCATCTTAACATCTTCAGTGTTATGCTTTAATTAAGCTACGCTAGC